TATACCCGCCGCTCTAACTATAATAGAATTATTAGATACAAATGAACCTTTTGTCGAACAGAGGAATTAGGCGTAATAAAGATAGGATCCTAATCATGAAAATAAGAGTGTCGACGTTTTTCGCGGGGGATTTCAATTGAATCAGATTCTGGAAAGGAGGGCTCTTTTAAATAACTAAATTAAATAACAAGTTCCATTTTTTCTTTTGCTGGGAGGTTTTTGATAGATATGGCTCACTAAAACAGCTGAAATCATAACAGAGCATTCATTATTATTTCAGAATCCACAGTTTCATTTTATATTTCCGTAAGGTTGTCAAGTAACTCAAAAAGGAATAATAAGAAAAGAGACTTTGATTTTATATAAATTAAATAGAATAACATAAAATAAGAATCTAATAGATATATAAGAATGGAAATAACCCCTCATCTTTTTATTGCTGCTTTAATAGCAAGCATTTTTGTGTTCAAACCAGATAAAATCTTTTAGCTAGGATTTGTTGGAACAAAAAAAGGCCCGGCTAGGTATTGACCAGGCCAGGCCATGGGAATAAGGGGAACAAAATCAAAGGGGTCTTCTTTATTTGTCTTTATATTTGTCTATTGGATCTTTCGAGCCCTTACTTATATCTAAATGAAATTGCTGGTCAAAATTGTACATATCTATATAATAAAGAAAGAGAAAGCAAGACTTTTTTCTTACTTCCTGTGTAATGTAACATAGTCATTATTCTCTTGTTCAATTGGGAGAGATGGCTGAGTGGACTAAAGCGGCGGATTGCTAATCCGTTGTACGAGCTATTCGTACCGAGGGTTCGAATCCCTCTCTTTCCGTTTCCTTTGATGATTGAGTTATCTTTCAAATTTTGAAATTCCTTTTTTGCCTAGTTCAGCGTGTGGAATAGATAACAAAATCCTACGAAATAAAATCAAGAAAGGAAAATGAAAAACCCTTTTTATTCTTCACGTCCAGGATTACGTCCTGGATCATTTGATAGAAATCCAAAGATGAACAGAGAAACAAAGAATATCACTACTGTGTAAACGGAAAGTTTGAGAGTAAGCATGACACAATCTCCAAGATCATTTTTTTTTGAAAAAAAACGAGAAAAGAGAATAGATCCTCCATTTTTTATACTATATATTCTAAATTTTAGAATATTCTAACTATTCTATTTTGACACCAAAAATGAAGTGATTTCTAGAAATAGAAAAGGATTTTCTGAAATTCAAAGTCATTTGTAATAAGAGTCCTTCATTACCAAAAATGGATTTCATACCCCCAATTAGATATTGTGGGTGACCCTAACCTAACCCTATTTAGGGGCTTTTGTTGGAAAAAAGGTCAGAATGGCGAAATGGGTCGAGCCGGATTTTGATTTCTCAAGGTTATCCCCGACTTTCCATGTTTGAATCGAAGGTTCATACTGTAAGACTTAGTTGATCTTCTGAATTGTTAGAATTTATGTCTCGAACAAATCATGAATTTTATAGGATAGAAAAAAATATTTTATCGAAAACTTACAGCAGCTTGCCAAACAAAGGCCAAGAGAAAAAAGAACAAAGGTATGACTGGCATAACATCTACGATGGGATTCAAAAAAGCATAGGCCTCAGGTAATTTGGCGAAGAAAAGACTAGTCGAATAAAGGGCAGAATTAAGACAGATACAGATCAAACTAAAGATATTAAGCATAACAGACATTTTGTTCTTGGAGATAATTGCATTTTGGTTGAGTTATTGATATAAATAAGGAAAAATGAAGTAAGGTAGACAAAAAGCCCTTCTTTTTCTTTGAACCCACCCAATCAAAAATCCTCTAATTCTCAAAAGAGAGTAGAAGAAATCATACTTTCATACAATATCTTAATTGAATTATATGTAATGATCAATAAATTTTGTTGAATTCTATATCTACATGTGTCAAAATCCTAACAAGAATCTAATCTACTCTAGAAAAAGATTTTCTATAGATAGTTGGACTGGAATTGACGAACACACAACACCCATATTACACTTTAGTAGTGTCGAATAGAAATCTAAATGGGGCGTCGCCAAGTGGTAAGGCAACGGGTTTTGGTCCCGCTATTCGGAGGTTCGAATCCTTTCGTCCCAGAGTGTATCCATTCTATCAGAATATAGAATAAAGATTCCTTTTTTGAATTTAAACTTCTATTTAAATTATTAAATTAAAGGTAGAATATTAGTCATAGAGTGTGATTTTTGTTTCTTTTTTTATTTTTAATGATTCAGAGAAGCATCCTATCTCTATCTTTTTTTTCACAACAAACTGAATGAGATTGACTGCAAATGACATGCAGGTGGAACTGAATATATTTTTGATCCAGGTAAGATGGTAACATAGATCACAAAAGTGCGAATTCAAAAAGGGTGGGCTTTTCATTATATGCTCACTAACTTCATAGTGAGGGAAGTTAGTTACTTAGAAAAACCTTAGGTCCCATCTCTATTTGGATTTTCAATGATTTTTTTTTGAATCAAAATGCGAAGGGGCCTATTTTCCCTATTTTTTTTTCCAGTCCCCTAAACTTAAATAAGGTATCCCAATTAGTAATCTTAACGTTCTGTGGATCTCTGAATTCTTAAATAAGAGTAAGAGGGGCTTCTTGGTACTAATTCCATTTTCTCAATGGGATTACGTCTTTTAAGGTTGGGTTAGGGTAAACTAATAATAATAGAGTAGGAAGGACTTAAAAAAGAGACCTGGGTTAGGGTAAACTAATAATAATAGAGTAGGAAGGACTTAAAAAAGAGACCTTTTTTAGATTTATGAATCTTATTCCCATTGAATTTGGGGAGTAGATGGCCGTTAATCAGTAACCGAAGATATTTATGAATTTCAATCTCTGTGTCTGTTCGAATCACATTAACAAAAAATCAAGTTACATATGTAACCCATGTATTTTCTTTGAACTTTGTAAGTAGTTGGTGGTTGGCGTTAATGAAGAATTGTAAATATATTTAACAATTGAGACAGGGGGTGACTCATACATTTATTCACTTGAATGGCAAAATTGCAGAAAGATTACTTAACCTCAGGTTAAACAAAATATGAAAATACAGATAAATGAGGAAATGCTTAGCTTATATGTATTGTTTGATTTCGGTGTATTTCAGTGACAGCAGTCTTTCGATTTTTTTGAAAAAGAATTGGAATTGCTTCAATGTGAAAATAGAAATTTTTAACATAGAATACCCATAACGGGTGTTCAGTCTATCTGATAAATATGAAAACCTTCTAGTCGTCCATCTGATTGATAAAATAAGAATCCAAGGGGCCTAACTCTTCCCGTATATCAGTCTTTTTTAGCCATTTCACAAAAAAAAAAAGAAATTCGATTTTTTGTTCGATTTAGTTATCTGCTTTAAATTATTGATGAATCAGTTTGAAAAGAAAGAGGGATTTCTCTTTCTTTGATGATCAAATGGAGTCTTTACTTTTACTGTCAAACTTTATTCAAAAAATAATATTGAAAAAGTTTCCTATTTCAATTCTAAACATTTTTAACGATTCCTTAGGAGTAGAATCTTTGATATTTGAAGACGTTGGAGTTGGGTCAATGTCAATCTAAAGCTAGCCCTAGCTTATCGAGTTGAGGATGGAGATTCAAAAAGACTACATTTATTCGTATAATTTATATTAGTTAGTTATACTAATTCTATATTTCTCTTAGATATTTCTGTTAGTTTGTTTTTTTTTTTAGAAAAGTTGTTACCATCTATGTATAGACTATGTATAGAAGAAAAAGGATAAATTACTATGTTTATGTACCGACTGAACTGAACCAATGACTATTCATGATTTCATAATTGAATCAATTTCATAAGGGTTCCAAATTAGAGGAATGTTATGGTAAAACTTCGTTTGAAACGATGTGGTAGAAAGCAACGTGCGACTTGAAGGACGCGATCCGATGTGGATTATTCTTACACCCACCATTTTATTTTATATCAGAATGAGGGTGCTCTCGACTCGACATCATTTGTTCCACTCTAACCCCTCTTTTTGTTGGGTTGTAATGTAAATAAACATAGTACATGATGGAGCTCGAGTAGAAAAAAATAAATTTCTCGGGGGCAAGGATCTAGGGTTAATGCCAATCAATAAATTGAAACAACTTCGTAAGTAGATCTTCGATATAGAAACCGAAAGGATCCGATTTCAGCAGGTTTCTATTAAAAAATCAAATTTGTTGGAATTAAGAAAACTCTTTTGATCCAAAGTGTATCACGCGAGAATCAAGTCTGCGTATGATTCTTTGGGAGAAAGAAATCACAAAAGGGGTATGTTGCTACCATTTTGAAAAGATTAAGAAACACCGAAGTAATGTCTAAACCCAATGATTTAAAACAAAGAGGAAGGATCCCAAAACAAGGAAACACCATTTCAATTGTCTCAATAATTGGATCAAAGTAAAGAATACAAATATGAGATAAACAAAAAGGGGGGTTAAAGACTACTCAATAACTAAAATTGCCTAAAGCTTTTCCTTTGAGCCATTTTTGAGAATTATCCAACTTGAGTTATGAGTACAAATGTTTTTTTTTAGGAGCGAAGAAGAAAAAAATGAGTGGAATCATAGTCTAATTCATTTTATGGACCCTTTTCCTATTCATTAGAATTCTATATTCTATATATAGAGAAAACTCTGAATCATTTTTTCTCGAGCCGTACGAGGGGAAAACTTCCTATACGTTTCTAGGGGGGGTGTTGTTTATCTACATCTATCCCAATGAGCCGTCTATCGAATCGTTGCAATTGATGTTCGATGCCGAAGAGAGGGAAGAGATCTTCGGAAAGTGGGTTTTTATGATCCGATAAAGAATCAAACTTATTTAAACGTTCCTGCTATTCTCTATTTCCTTGAAAAAGGTGCTCAGCCTACAGGAACTGTTAAGGATCTTTTAAGGAAGGCAGAGGTTTTTAAGGAACTTCGCCCTAATCAAACGTATTTACGGAAATAAAAAGGGGGGTTCTT